ATAAAATTTTTTATAAAATAATAAAAATCTCAAAATATTTAATTCTATTTTTTTCTTATTTCTTATTAATTTAATAAAAAAATAAAGTAAAAGCGGGTAGCGGGAATCGAACCCGCATCGTTAGCTTGGAAGGCTAGGGGTTATAGTCGACGTTGATTCATCATTTTTAACGTCTCTAATTCAAAACTGAACGTGAAACTTTGGTTTCATTCGGCTCCTTTATGGAAGATGTATAAATTCCTATATTAAGACATGAACGAAAAAAAAAATTCCACCCATAACATCTATGTCAGCTTTTCTGTCTGAATGTATTCAGAACAACCCGCTTTCTAGACGATCCCTATAGAAAAGAGGGGGATTATATTATAACAACCTTTCTAGTTACTTCGTTCTCTATTTCTATGTGAGAGAATCCTTAGGAAAAGCATTTTGTTTCTACCGAGCTAAAAAAATTTGTCGATGTCTCTAGTAAACCAAAGTCATTGTTTAATAGCCATTTTGCTTCAATTTCCGTAATACAAATTCCAAATTAAAGATTTAGTTACGATTAGAAAGCCACTTTCTATCTTTATCCATGGATCCTTTACTCATACTTATTCAATTAGAAGTATTGATCTAATAAAAAAAAAAATTATGTTTCGTAATCTCATAATCCAATTTTTCAATTTTTAATTGATTCTTGGATACAAATCACGAGAATGTATATTCTTCCTCGAATTTTTCATTGAGAGGTAAAGGATTAAATCCTTTTAAGAAATAAAGTTTTTGGTCGGAATGAAATATTAATCAAACCGAAAGACCCCTTAACTATATAAAGGATTATAGAACGAATCACACTTTTACCACTAAACTATACCCGCTACAATCCGATTATTGTATATAAATGAACCTTTTGTCGAACAAGAAAATGGGTCGTAATAAAAAGTTAAAAGAGTAAAAAGAAAGGATAGGATCATAAAATAATCATGAAAATTAGAGCGTTTACGTGTTGTATCAGAGAACCCAATGAGATTCGGAAAAGAGAATTCATTAAATTTCAATAACTAAAACTAAATAACAAGTGTTTTTTTGCCGGAGGTTTTTGACCTAGACGTCTCGACAAAACTACTTAAGCCATAACATACATGAAAATGTATTGTGCAAGAATCCACAGCTCCCTTTTTGTTATTTATTTACTTTACTAAAATAAAAGGAATAAAGAAAATAAAGAATAAATATAAAAAATTAAGAATTAAGATAAGAAACGACACTTTGATTCGATATCATTTGATTCTATATCATAGAAATCAAAAGAGTTTTTATGTTTCCAATCGTAATAACAAGCAAGTATTTTAGTTTTCAAATAAAAAAAAAATTATTTATGATTCGTTGGAACAATAAATGGCGGGCCCGGCCTGGTCAGTACTTAGCCGGGCCGTGGAACTAAAAAGCACTCTCGGATGAAAAAAAAATATTATGAAGGGCTCTTTCAATCCTTATTTTTTATAATGTAACATAGTATTATCCTTTTTCAATTGGGAGGAGAGATGGCTGAGTGGACTAAAGCGTCGGATTGCTAATCCGTTGTACGAGTTTTTCGTACCGAGGGTTCGAATCCCTCTCTTTCCGTTTTTGTTGATGACTTGGTATTTTCTTTCGAATTTTTCGCGAGCTCTTTTTATTTTTAATAGTTAAAAATGTGTAATAGATAAAATCCTACTAAGAACATTTAAAAATCAAGCAAGGAAAACAAAAACCTTATCTTTTATTCTTCACGTCCAGGATTACGTCCTGGATCATTAGACAGGAATCCGAAAATAAAGAGAGAAACAAAGAATATCACTACCGTGTAAACAAATAGTTTGAGAGTAAGCATTACATAATCTCCAAGATTTTTTTTAGTAAAAAAGAGAATAGATTCTCCGTTTTTATACCGCATACCCTACTATTTTTATTTTTTATTTTGACACCAAGAAATAAAGTGGGGTGATCCAGATTTTTCGCGGTTGTACAAGAATTTCAATATTTGAATTGAGGGTGTAAGACTTATCTGATCTTATCAATTCTTTTCTTTGAATTTTTTTTTTTCAATAAATCATGAATTTGTCTAGACATTATTAAATTAAAGATATCATCGAAAACTTACAGCAGCTTGCCAAACAAAGGCTAAGAGAAAAAAAAACAGGGGTATTACTGGCATAAAATCTACGATTGGATTTAAAAAAGCGTAGGCCTCGGGCAATTTGGCGACGAAAAAACTACTTGAATAAAGAGCAGAATTAAGACAGATACAGATCAAACTAAATATATTAAGCATAACAAACATTTTGTTCTTGAGGATAATTGTATTTTATTTATTTTGATTGAGTTATTAATAAATTGAGTTTTTTATTATTTTATTATTATAAATATGTTATTATTCATAGAAAAGAAAAATGAATAAAAAGAAAATAAGATAGACCAAAAAACTTTCTTTGATTTGAACTCACCCAATCAAAAATCCTTCAATTCTCAAATCAAAAGAGAATAGAATAAACCATACTTTCATACAATATCTTAATTGAATTATATGTAATGATCAATAAATTCTGTTTAATTCTACGTCTACATGTATAAAAATTCTAGTAATCTATTTTATAGATAATAGATATTTAGACTTGAGTTGACGAACAACCAGTACCAATATTAGTGTTTATTAGTGTCGACTAGAAATGGGGCGTGGCCAAGTGGTAAGGCAACGGGTTTTGGTCCCGCTATTCGGAGGTTCGAATCCTTCCGTCCCAGAACATACCTGACCCACGATCATTTTATTAATCTATAATAAAAAATAAAATATATATCTATATCATAATCTATATCATAATAAAATATATCAAAATAAAGATTATATTTTCGACCAGTCTTCCGTTTAAGAGTATAATATTGTTATAGAATGTGATTCTTATTTCTTTTTTTTTTTTTATTATTAATCATATCTTTTTCACAAATTTAATCGAGTTCAAATAACACGCATATGAAACGAAATTTTGATTTGTTAAATATTACTGATTTTACAATATGAAATACGAAAAAATAACAACCTAAATCTTCAATCTTTCCTTACATCAGTCTTTTTTTTTTTATTAATCATTGATGGTTTAATCCAATATGGATTTATCTTTCTCTTAATGATGATAAAAAGCGAATGGTACTTACTGTAAAACCTTATGCAAATAATGATATAGGGTAGGAAACTATTCAACTATTCAATCAATTAAATCTTTTTAATGATTTCTTATGAGTTCTTGGTACTCTAAGAAGTGTTAAATTGTTGAATTTATCCTATCACGTTACTTGAAGATAGAGATTCAAAATAACTTGTTTATTCGTGTTTATTTATTCATGTTATGTTAGTTATAATTAAAAAAAAATTATAAACAATGGGGTTAAATTGATTGAATTCTTGTTGAGACTTCGTCATACATTATCCATTCTTCATATAGAAGAAAAAAGTATAGATTATTATGTACCGACCGAACCGATGATTATTCACGATTCCATAATTGAATCAATTACATACTGGTTCCAAACTGAAGGAATGTTATGGTAAAACTTCGTTTAAAACGATGTGGCAGAAAGCAACGTGCGACTTGAAGGACATGATCAGCTGTGGATTCTTACATCCACCACTTTTTTATATTATATAGGAACGAAAGTGCTCTTGGCTCGACATCATTTGTTCTGTTCCACTGGAACCCTCATTTTTGAGAGTGTTGCCATGTAAATAGTACACGATGGAGCTCGAGTAGAACGTATTGATTAATTTCTCAAGGGCAAGAATCTAAGGTTAGTATCGATCAATAAATTGGAACAACTTCGTAAGTATATTTTAGATATATAAATCTAAAGGATCCAATTCGATAAAATTTAAAAGTTAATTTTGTTGGAATTGGTAAAACTCTTTTGATCAAATCAAATCAAAAGTAAAGTGTATTACGTAGGAATCAACCATTCATACGATTCTTTGATAGAAAGAAATCACAAAAAATGGTATGTTGCTGCCGTTTTGAAACGATTTAAAGATCACCGAAGTAATGTCTAAACCCAATGATTCAAGGCAAAGATAAAGATCCTGGAACAAGGAAATACCGTTTTCAATTGTCTCAACAACCAGATCATATTTAAGAATCAAAATAGATTCTAAAGGAGACAGACAAAAAGGGTTAGAGACCACTCAATAAATTTAATACCTAAAAGGTTTCTTTTGAGTTATTTGAGAGTTATTCAACTTGAGTTATGAGGATACAAATAATTTTTTTTTGGGGGGGGGGGGAAGACTAAGAAAAAGTATTTAAACTAAAATCAATAATATAATGAATTTGATGATTTTATGGATCTATTTGTTATTATGATTCTATACATAGACATAATTTAGAATTTTCTCGAGCCGTACGAGGAGAAAACTTCTTATACGTTTCTAGGGGGGGGGGAGTATTGTTCATCTATCCCAATGAGCCATTTATCGAATCGTTGCAATTGATGTTCGATCCCGACGAGAGGGAAGAGATCTTCGTAAAGTGGGTTTTTATGACCCGATAAAGAATCAAATCTATTTAAATGTTCCTGCTATTCTATATTTCCTTGAAAAAGGTGCTCAACCTACAGGAACTGTTCATGATATTTCAAAAAGGGCGGGGGTTTTTACGGAACTTCGCCCTAATCAACAAATAAAATTCAATTAATGAAATAAAAAAAATGTGGATGATTTGTATATAGCCTTGTATAACCTTTTTGTTTCTTTGCTATTTCCTCTTTTGTTCTATTTATATCATACTAAATTTATTATTGTTACTATAAAAGAGTGTCTTTTATTTTTATAACGACAAAAATCGATTTATATTTTATTGATATAAATTTTATTGATATATATAAAATAGATAGAAAAAGATTAAGTGAATAAATAAATGAAGTAATCGGGTCTATAAATATAAAATTTTGAGATTACTGTCAGAACAAATAAAAAAACACAAAGGATTTCACTTGCTTATTTTAGTGAATAAACCTCATTTTTTTACTTAATTTTTTTTTCCACCAATATTGTATCAATGTTGTATCAATGTTGTGTTGTATAGAAATATTATATATAGTGCCAATCCAACACAAGTCCTTAGTTTTTTTTTTTTCTTATTTTTTCTTATAATTCTAATTGTCTAATTGATTGAAATTGGAATTGTTAGTTAGATTTATAAATTGTTTTTTCTTTTGTATTCTTTTCTCAACATTCATATTGACAACAGTGTATCAAATAAATATAATCCGATCGTGGATAAAAGGATCCATTTATATCTCCGTCCCATAGCTTTTATTTCATTCAAATAATGGGTTCTTGTATTTTCTGTGATACAAGAAGTCTTTTTTTGATTAAGATTAAACTCAATAAAATCTATATACTATAGAATTAATGGATGTATTTATAAATATTTTACTTTATCCCTATTTTTATCTGAGAGTTTTTTCATCGGATCTGTTCATTTTTATTATGTTCAGAATCTAATCAATTAGAATTTAAAAAATTTGTGCTATTTTAATTTTTGATTGGTTTGGATTGCGTTGTGCAATTCAATCTTTTTTTTATTGAGATTCCGATTGTATCTACACATTCTAATTATTTTATTTGGGTTGCTAACTCAACGGTAGAGTACTCGGCTTTTAAGTGCGGCTAGCATCTTTTACACATTTGTATGAAGCAAAAGATTCGTCCATACCATCGGTAGAGTTTGTAAGACCACGACTGATCCTGAAAGGAATGAATGGAAAAAGCAGCATGTCGTATCAATGGATAATTCTAAGAATATTTCATTCTTACCGAATAGGTCCAAAACCTTATTAAAATTGTTTGAATTCTTGTCGTGTAATAAAAAAAATGAATTTGGTCGAGTGAATAAATGGGTAGAGCCCTACTACGGTTCCAATTATAGGGAAACAAAAAGTAATGAGCTTCTGTTCTTAATTTTTGAATGATTACCCGATCTAATTAGACGTTAAAAATATATTAGTGCTTAATACGGGAAAAACTTTTCCCATGAGTGGATTATAAATTTCTTATGAGTCCTAATTATTAGCTATTACCCATTATGGGGTAGAGATAAATGTGTAGAAGAAGGCAGTATATTGATAAAGATTTTTCAAAATCAAAAGAGCGATTGGATTGAAAAAATAAAGGACTTCTAACCATCTTGTTACCCTAGAATGAACATAAATCAATTAGATGGAAAAAGAGAGGCTAGAGAGTCTGTTGATGAGTCTTACTTGTTCCGAGGTATTTTCTTACTATAATACCTTGTTTTGACTGTATCGTACTATGTATCATTTGATAACCCAATAAATCACCTATTTATTTTCTTGTTCACATTAAAAATGGAAGAATTTCAAGGATATTTAGAACTAGATAGATATCAGCAACATGACTTCCTATACCCACTTATCTTTCGGGAGTATATTTATGCACTTGCTCATGATCATGGTTTAAATAGATCGATTTTGTTGGATAATGGAGGTTATGACACTAAATATAGTTTACTAATTATAAAACGTTTAATTAGTCGAATGTATCAACAGAATCATTTGATAATTTCCGCTAATGATTCTAACCAAAAAAAATTTTTTGGGTACAACAAAAATTTGTATTCTCAAATGATGTCGGAGGGATTTGCAGTCATTGTGGAAATTCCGTTTTCCCTACGATTAGTATCTTCCTTAGAGGCGACAGAAATCGTAAAATCTTATAATTTACGATCAATTCATTCAATATTTCCTTTTTTAGAGGACAAATTCCCACATTTAAATTATGTATCAGATGTACTAATACCCTACCCCATTCATCTGGAAATCTTGGTTCAAACCCTTCGCTATTGGGTGAAAGATCCCTCTTCTTTACATTTATTACGACTCTTTCTTCACGAGTATTATAATTGGAATAGTCTTATTACTCCAAAAAAAATTATTTTTTCAAAAAGTAATCCACGATTATTCTTGCTCCTATATAATTCTCATGTATGTGAATACGAATCCATTTTACTTTTTCTTCGTAATCAATCTTCTCATTTACGATTAACCTCTTCTGGTATCTTTTTTGAGCGAATACATTTCTATGAAAAAAAAAAATATCCTGTAGAAGAAGTCTTCGTTAATGATTTTCCGGCCGCCATCTTATGGTTCTTCAAGGATCCTTTTATGCATTATGTTAGATATCAAGGAAAATCTATTCTGTCTTCGAAGGATACCCCTCTTCTGATGAATAAGTGGAAATATTATCTTGTCAATTTATGGCAATGTCATTCTTATGTGTGGTCTCAACCAGGAAGGATTTATATAAACCAATTATCCAAGCATTCCCTTGATTTTTTGGGTTATTTTTCAAGTATGCGACCAAACCTTTCGGTGGTACGGGGTCAAATGCTAGAAAATTCATTTATAATGGATAATGCTATGAAGAAGCTTGATACATTAGTTCCAATTATTCCTTTGATTGGATCATTGGCT